GTTGCTGTAGCTTAAAACAAAGCATAGCACTGAAAATGCTAAAATGGTTTCTACCCGCCAACACAAGGTCTTGGTCTTAAACCTCCTATTGTCTACATGTCTGTTTATACATGCAAGTCTCAACACAACGGTGAAACAGCCATATCAACCATATGAGCCGATATCAGCCACAAACAATGACATCAAGCATAAGCCACACCCCCACGGGTACACAGCAGTACTTAATATTAGGCTATAAGTGAAAACTTGACCTAGCAAGATACACACTAGAGCCGGTTAATCTCGTGCCAGCGACCGCGGTTATACGACAGGCTCAAGACAATATAATCGGCGTAAAGCACGACTAAAATAAAGTATAACCTTTAGGGTAGAAACTACCTGGGCTGTAAAAAGCCATAAGCCACAATAATCACCCTAAACAACAAACCTTTTTGACTCGAAAAAGCTAGGACATAAACTAAGATTAGATACCTTACTATACCTAGCCGCAACATACAATTAAAGTACTAATTGTTCGCCAAACAACTACGAGTTGTAACTTAAAACTTAAAAGACTTGACGGTGCTTCATCCAACCTAGAGGAGCCTGTCCAATAACCGATAACCCGCGTTTAACCCCACCCCCTCTCGCCAACAGTCTATATACCGCCGTCACAAGCTTACCTTGTAAAAGAAACAAAGTAGGCCAAAAAGTTCTACGCTAACACGACAGGTCGAGGTGTAACTAATGAAGGGGCAAAGATGGGCTACATTCTCTTACCAGAGAATACGAACAACACTATGAACATAGTGATAGAAGGAGGATTTAGTAGTAAGATGGGAATAAAACACCCAACTGAACTTAACGCAATGAAGTGCGTACACACCGCCCGTCATCCCTGCCTGTACCACATTAACCTACATAAACCAACAACAAGCACCCAACCAGGGCAAGTCGTAACATGGTAAGTGTACTGGAAAGTGCACTTAGAAACAAAAAGTAGCTTACACAAAGCATTCGACCTACACTCGAACGACATTTTCATAATCTTTTTGAGCTGATCTAACCGTCAATCACAAACATACACCCCCCCCCATCAAACAAAACATTTGCCAAACCCAGTAGATGCGATCGAACAGTGACTAGTCAAAATAAAGTACCGCAAGGGAACCCCCACAAGCAACTAACAGCAAAGATTACCCCTTGTACCTTTTGCATCATGGTTTAGCAAGTCATCAGGACAAGAAGACTCCTAGCCCTTACCCCGAAACCGGATGAGCTATTTTCAAGCAGTCTCATGGACACACCCTTCTCTGTAGCAAAAGAGTGGGAAGACTTAAAAATAGAAGTGAAACGCTTATCGAATCCGGAGATAGCTGGCTACCCCAAACAGAATCTAAGTTCTACTTTAGGCCTCTATATACCCAATAATTAACCTAAAGGTAATCAATAAGGGTACAGCCCTATTGAGACAGGATACAACCTGAATTTGAAAGACCAGAACCCCATTTTTCCCGTAGGCCCTAAAGCAGCCACCCACAAAAATATCGTCAAAGAATTAGCCAAAACAATTCACACACTCAACTCTTCCTTCAAACTTACTAAAGGTGAACCTACCTAAGTAGGAACCATTATGCTAAAACTAATAATAAGACTATATCTCTTCAACGCACCCCCCAACTAGTACAGAAAATCTTCTAGTAGTTAACAGACCACAAAAGGTAAACAATCAAGCAAATACCCACCTTCAAACTTACTGTAACCCCAACACAGGAGCGTTAAAAAGAAAGATTAACTGTTATAAAAGGAACTCGGCAACCATGGGCTCCAACTGTTTAACAAAAACATAACCTTTAGCTAAACAAATATTAAAGGCAACGCCTGCCCAGTGAACTATTAAACGGCCGCGGTATCCTAACCGTGCAAAGGTAGCATAATCATTTGTCTATTAATTGTAGACTTGTATGAAAGGCAAAATGAGAGCCCGACTGTCTCTTATAACAAATCAATTAAACTGATCTCCCTGTACAAAAGCCGGGATATCACCATAAGACCAGAAGACCCTGTGAAGCTTTAACTAACCTATTAAACCAAATAATAACTATTTTCGGTTGGGGCGACCTTGGAACAAAAAAGAACTTCCAAATATATGACTTCCTCATACTAAGGCAAACAAGCCACATTAGACCCAGTATATCTGATAAATGAACCAAGTTACTCCAGGGATAACAGCGCTATCTTCTTCAAGAGCCCATATCAAAAAGAAGGTTTACGACCTCGATGTTGGATCAGGACATCCTAGCAATGCAACCGTTACTAAGGGTTCGTTTGTTCAACGATTAACAGTCCTACGTGATCTGAGTTCAGACCGGAGCAATCCAGGTCAGTTTCTATCTATGTTTAGCCATACCCAGTACGAAAGGACCGGTATAGCAAAGCCTATACTCCAAGCACGCTTTAACCATAAAGTATTACTCATATACCAAAACATTAACCACACTAAACCTAAACCAGGTTAATTAAGGACTACAGGCCTTAATAATCACAACTCTCCTCAACATCATCAACCCACTTCTCTATATCTTACCCATTCTTATCGCGGTAGCCTACCTCACACTCCTTGAACGCAAACTCCTAGGATACATGCAATTTCGAAAAGGACCAAACCTGGTAGGCCCACTAGGCATCCTTCAACCCATCGCTGATGGCCTTAAATTAATCATTAAAGAACCATCAAAACCATCTATGTCATCACCCATCCTATTTACCATATCTCCAATCATAGCCTTATCCCTATCACTAATCTCATGAGCACCCATCCCCATACCATCAATATTAACCAATATAAACCTAAGTCTTATATTCATTATAGCTATATCCGGAATATTCACGTACACGATTCTATGGTCTGGCTGATCATCAAACTCAAAATACCCCCTAATGGGGGCAATCCGTGCCGTAGCCCAAATTATCTCTTACGAGGTCACCATGGGTCTAATCATTATCTCAATGGCCGCCATCTCAGGTAGCTACTCTCTTCTATCCTTTGTAGAGACTCAAGAACACCTATGACTTTTATTCGCATCCTGGCCTTTAGCTATAATATGGTTCACATCAACCCTAGCAGAAACCAACCGATCACCATTTGACCTGACAGAAGGAGAGTCAGAACTAGTCTCAGGCTTTAACCTAGAATTCTCAGCAGGACCATTCGCCCTCCTATTCCTAGCAGAATATTCAAACATCCTTCTAATAAACACCCTCTCAGTAATAATATTCATGAACCCAGGAACCCCCAACTCAGATCTATTCACAATTAACCTTATAATAAAAACAATCGCCCTTACATCCCTATTCCTATGAATCCGAGCCTCGTACCCACGATTCCGATACGACCAACTAATACACCTACTATGAAAACAGTACCTCCCCCTTACCCTCTCCATATGCCTCTTTAACCTACTCACCACTTCAACATTCTACGGAACACCACCACAATGGAAGCGTGCCTGAAAAAGGACTACCTTGATAGAGTAGACATGGAACTAAAGCCCACTTCCTCAAAAAGGGATACCCCATCACTAGCCCCCAAAGCTAGCGTTTTCTACTTAAACTACTTTTTGCAAAAAATAACTCCTAGGACGACCCCCCCCCTACCCCCCCCCACAAATTTAACCCGAAAATCGACTATATATGTACTTCTTCATATATATGTCCTCTTTATTGCTATGTATAATAATACATTAATCGTTTTGCCACACGGATAATAAGCCGGAAATTTACTTTAATTATTTATGTAATAAACTGGTTCATTAACATAAAATTCTTTCCCTCATTTTCTGGTCGTTCCATTTAACAGAGGTTGACCCTTATTAATAACCATGACTATCCTGATCAAACCGGTGTCCCATGATTTAACCCTTCCCGTGAAACCCTCTATCCTTCCACTACAAGCACACAGTCCTGCTTTTCACGTCCATATATTGTAACCCCTCCCATTAATGTCCTTTCCAAGGCCGCTGGTTACACCTTCAAGATCATCTCAATGGTCCGGAACCACCCCGCCTTACTTGCTCTTTCCAAGGCCTCTGGCTTCACCCCTTATCCTGGTGCATTTTGCCTCATGTTCTGATCACGTATGCCTGTTCCACCCTTGGTTGCCTTTTTTATCTCTACCTTTCACCTGACACCCATATATGCTCGTTACCGGTCACCCCTTAATCGGGGATGTAATACCATTAGTCCAGGTGGAGCCCTACCCTTGGTCGTGCATCTTTCCCTATAGGGATACATTTCCTTAATGCTTGTTAGACATATTTTTTTGGAGACTTAAAATTTTCTTCATTTTTATTATAAAATTCCCGCATTAAACTCAAAATTTTACCCGTTTTTTTAAATTTTACCAAAACCAATACCACTTTTCTATAATAAATTTATAAACCCGAAATCCTATAACAAATTATTTTTTTTAGAACCACCTTTTATGTTTTTTTATTTTTACCAACATTATAGAAAACCCGAACTAATTTTTACAAACCCAAATACGACTTCTTATTTTGTAAACCTCAATTTGTGGGCCCAGGGCCCCCCATGAAACTTAGTCTTTTTTACCTATACTTTCACTTGTGCCCTGAATTTTCATACATTAAGGTAGCAAAGCACGGCCATGCAAGGGGCTTAAAACCCCAACACAGATGTTCAAATCATCTCCTTAATATTAGAAAACCAAGAATCGAACTTAGACCTAAGAGCCCAAAACTCTCAATACTACCTTATAATATTTTCTAAGTAAAGTCAGCTAAATAAGCTATCGGGCCCATACCCCGAAAATGTCTAACAGACCTCTACTAATCAACCCCACATCTTGAGTTATAATCACTATAAGCATCTCCATAAGCACCATCTTAATCACCTCAACAACACACTGACTAATAGCCTGAACATGTTTAGAGATCAATACACTATCCATAATCCCAATCATCTCTCGAACTAACCATCCTCGAGCAACAGAGGCCTCAACAAAATACTTCCTTACACAAACCCTAGCCTCCATTACCATCTTATTTGCAGCAACACTAAACGCACTAAACACCTCCAACTGAGAAATCACCTTAACAACAGAAGAAACAACAATAAAAATCATCACCCTAGCACTAATAATAAAAATAGCTGCTGCACCTTTCCACTTCTGACTACCAGAAGTAGCACAAGGCGCCACCACACTTACCGCTCTAACTATTCTAACCTGACAAAAAATTGCCCCTCTTGCTATCCTACTAGCCGCCCACAATAACACCAACCTCACAGTCTTAAATCTATCAGCCATCCTCTCCATCCTAATTGGCGGTCTTGGTGGCCTTAATCAAACCCAACTCCGCAAACTAATAGCTTATTCATCAATCGCCCACACCGGATGAATTCTGGCCACTATTACCCTTGCACCAAACATCTCCATACTCACTTTCATAATCTATACGATAACTACTACCCCCATCTTATTAATGTTTAATTTCTCATCATTAACAACAATTAAAGACATCGGAATAATATGAACCACCTCCTCCTGCCTAATAATTACCTCACTCCTTACAATCCTATCTCTCACAGGATTGCCCCCACTCACAGGATTCATACCAAAATGACTTATTCTAAATAAAATAGTCACCTTTAATATAACCCTAGAAGCCACCCTTATAGCCATATCCTCCCTACCCAGCCTGTACCTTTATATACGACTCACGTACATTATAGCCATAACTATACCCCCCCACCCTTCGCCCTCATTAATAAAATGACGTATAACTCACAAAAACCACACCATTCTCTCATCAACTCTAACAGCGATAATAATTCTCCTCCTCCCCCTATCACCAACCATCTAGAAACTTAAGTTATATAAACTAGGGACCTTCAAAGCCCCCAAAAAAGCTACTTTAGTTTCTGTAGAACTTGCAGCCTCACTACATCTTCTGATTGCAATACAGACATTTTAACTAAACTAAAGCTCTCTAGACCAGTAGGCCTCGATCCTACAAAAACTAATTAACAGCTAGCTGCCCAAACCAACGGGCTTTAATCTACTTCTCCGTTTTTGTCCGCGTAGAAAAAACGGAGAAGCCCCGGGCAAAGCGCCGAAGTCAGGTTTGCAGTCTGACATTCTCGGGGCCTGGCAGCAAGAGTTACCTATGTGTAAATTTACAGTTTACCGCTTTAATCAGCCATACTACCGTGTCAATAACTCGTTGACTATTCTCAACAAACCACAAAGATATTGGAACCCTATACTTGATATTCGGGGTCTGGTCCGGCCTAATCGGGGCCTGCTTAAGCATCCTTATACGAATAGAGTTAACCCAGCCTGGCTCACTATTTGGCAGCGACCAGATCTTTAATGTCCTAGTAACCGCACATGCTTTCATCATAATTTTCTTTATAGTAATACCAATTATAATCGGGGGTTTTGGAAACTGGCTGATCCCCTTAATAATTGGCACCCCCGACATGGCCTTCCCTCGTATAAACAATATAAGCTTTTGACTTCTGCCCCCAGCACTTCTTCTCCTTTTATCTTCCTCTTATGTAGAAGCTGGTGCTGGAACAGGATGAACTATCTACCCCCCCCTCTCAGGTAATCTAGTTCACTCGGGCCCGTCAGTAGACCTGGCAATTTTCTCCCTTCACCTTGCCGGAGCCTCATCTATTCTAGGAGCAATTAACTTTATTACCACGTGCATTAACATAAAACCCAAGTCAATACCTATATTTAACCTCCCCCTATTCGTATGATCCGTTCTTATTACCGCCATTATACTACTACTAGCACTACCTGTTCTTGCAGCAGCAATTACAATGCTATTAACAGACCGAAACCTTAATACCTCTTTCTTTGATCCTTGCGGCGGAGGCGACCCAGTTCTATTTCAACACCTGTTTTGATTCTTTGGTCACCCAGAAGTATATATCTTAATTCTACCGGGGTTTGGGGTTGTATCTAGCATTATTACCTTTTATACTGGAAAAAAAAACACGTTCGGTTATACTAGCATAATTTGAGCAATGATATCCATCGCAATCCTTGGCTTTGTAGTATGGGCTCACCACATATTCACAGTAGGACTAGATATCGATAGCCGTGCCTACTTTACAGCAGCTACAATAATTATCGCAATCCCCACAGGGATCAAAGTATTCGGATGACTAGCCACCCTGACTGGGGGCCATATTAAATGACAAACTCCAATTTACTGAGCTCTTGGATTTATCTTCTTATTTACTGTTGGCGGAATAACAGGAATCATTCTAGCAAACTCATCCTTAGATATTGTACTACATGACACCTACTATGTTGTAGCACACTTCCACTATGTATTATCAATAGGGGCAGTATTCGCTATTATAGGTGGACTCACCCATTGATTCCCACTATTCACCGGATACTCTCTAAACCAAAACTTAACCAAAACTCAATTCTGGGTGATATTCCTGGGGGTAAACATAACGTTTTTCCCACAACACTTTCTAGGACTATCAGGCATGCCACGTCGTTACTCAGACTTCCCTGATGCTTTTACCCTATGAAACACAATCTCCTCAATCGGCTCTTCTATCTCCCTTATTGCCGTTCTCATGTCATTATTTATCGTATGGGAGGCAATAACGTGTAAACGTAAACCTGCAGTTCACTTGGGGAAAAAAACCCACATCGAATGACTATACGGAACCCCCCCACCATACCACACTCACACAGAACCAACCTTCACACCAAACAACACATACGCCCCTATCCGAGAACACATATCAAATATACAATGACCTTGGCCCGAGAAGAGACAGATTTTAACTGCCACCTATTAATTTCAAGTTAACCGCACACTTATGCTATCATCCCGAGAACCTAGTAAAGACAATTACATGACTTTGTCATAGTCAAATCACAATACTTGTGGTTCTCAATGCCATACTCAGCTCAACTGTCTCTCCAAGAAGCTATGGGCCCAACAATAGAAGAAGTTGTATTTCTACATGACCATGTCTTACTTCTCACCTGCCTAATAACCCTAGTAATCCTAACATTCACTATTACTGCAACTACATCCATACTAACCCACAATGACCCATCTGAAGAAGTAGAACAGCTAGAAGCCGCATGAACAGCTGCCCCAATCATGATCCTTATTTTAACCGCTCTTCCATCAGTACGATCTTTATATTTAATAGAAGAGGTATTCGACCCCTACCTGACAATTAAAGCTACTGGCCATCAATGATACTGAAACTACGAGTACTCAGACGAAGCCCATATCTCATTTGATTCTTATATAATTCAAACGGATAACCTACAAAAAGGATCATCTCGCCTTCTTGAAGTAGACCATCGTATAGTCATGCCGGCAGGCCTACAAACCCGAATTGTCGTCACCGCAGAAGATGTACTTCACTCTTGAACAATCCCATCCCTTGGCGTAAAAGTTGATGCTGTACCAGGACGTCTAAACCAAATCCCATTAGCAACATCCCGAACAGGCGTATTCTTTGGACAATGCTCAGAGATCTGTGGGGCAAACCACAGCTTCATACCCATCGCAGTAGAAGCCATCCCCCTATTCCATTTCGAACAATGATTGGTCTCAGAACAATCACTAAGAAGCTTGGACAGCACCAGCCTTTTAAGTTGGAGAGGAATTAACCATTCCTTAGTGGGTGCCCCAACTACACACTATTCACATTCTCTACATCTATGTATGTACTTGACTAATCATCACCCTAATCTCACAAAAAATAGGACTACTCATGCTCACCACTAAACCAAAAAACCCTGACCTTATTAAAAATCAACTAAAAACATCAACTCTTCCATGATCATAAACATATTTGAACAGTTTTTAAGCCCGGAACTATTTTTTATACCCACAGCACCAATCTCAATACTTATTCCAACCCTACTTATATTTCACAAACCTAAGCTCCTCGGCAACCGTACAACAACCTCAATAGTTTGACTTCTAAAAATCTTTACACTTAATATAACAAAACAACTCACCCTAAAAGGACAAAAATGATCCCCCCTATTAACAAGCCTTTTCCTATTAATCCTAATGTCAAATCTCCTTAGTCTACTTCCATATACATTTACACCAACCTCCCAACTATCAATAAGCATAGCCCTAGCCATCCCCCTCTGACTATCTACCGTAATATTAGGCCTTATAATCAAACCATCAATCTCACTAGCCCATCTCCTCCCAGAAGGATCACCAACCCCACTAATCCCATTTATAATCATAATCGAAACGGTAAGCCTTCTAATACGCCCTGTAGCGCTTGGAGTGCGACTTACAGCCAACATTACTGCTGGCCACCTTCTCATAACAATAGTAAGCTCCGCCTCTATCAGCCTCATTAGCACCCTCACCCCTATAAGCCTACTAACACTACTCCTATTACTCCTTCTCACACTTCTAGAGCTAGCAGTAGCTTGTATCCAAGCCTACGTCTTCGCCCTACTAGTTATCCTCTACCTTCAAGAAAACTCTTAATGACACACCAACTTCACCAATACCACATAGTTGACCCAAGCCCCTGGCCTATTACAGGAGCAGCAGGCTCATTACTACTAACCTCAGGGCTAGCCTTATGGTTCCATACAGCTTCAACAACTGTGCTAAAATTAGGACTACTAACTATCTTCCTAACACTCATTCAATGATGACGCGATGTAATTCGAGAAAGCACCTACCAAGGACACCATACTTCGGGAGTCCAAAAAAATATGCGATACGGCATGATCCTATTCATCACATCAGAAGTATTCTTCTTTCTAGGGTTTTTCTGAACTCTATACCACGTTAGCCTAGTACCTACCCCTGAACTAGGTGCAGAATGACCACCAACAGGGGTCTCCCCACTAAACCCAATAGACGTACCCCTACTTAACACTGCGGTACTATTATCATCAGGGGCAACAATCACCTGATCACACCACTCTATAATAAAAGGAAACAAAAAAGAAGCTACCTACGCCCTAATTACAACCATCACCCTGGGGGTTTATTTCACAGCCCTTCAACTATCAGAATACATAGACACCCCATTTACTATCTCAGATAGCGTATACGGGTCACTATTCTTCGTAACCACAGGATTTCACGGACTCCACGTTATAATTGGCTCATTATTTCTTCTAATCTGCTTAATTCGCCTCATTAAATTTCATTTTACAACCACTCACCACTTCGGGTATGAAGCTGCAATCTGATACTGACACTTCGTAGACATCGTATGACTATTCCTATACATCTCAGTATACTGATGAGGCTCATATTTCTTTAGTATATAAGTATAAATGCCTTCCAAGCATAAGGTCCCAACGGGAAGAAATAATAAGCCTTTACACCCTCATCATTCTAGCCATAGCAACATCAACCCTCCTATACATCATTAATACTTTAACCCCAACTAAACCAGACATAAATAAGCTATCCCCATACGAATGCGGATTTGACCCACTAGGTAATGCACGCTCTCCTATCTCAATCCAGTTCTTCTTAGTAGCTATTCTGTTTATCCTGTTCGACCTAGAAATCATCCTTCTTCTCCCTATACCTTGAAGCATAAACACAAACCCAACAAGCACTACCACCCTAATAACCTCAACCCTTCTTATAATCCTTACGTTGGGTCTTATCTACGAATGACTTCAAGGGGGCTTAGAATGAGCAGAGTATTGGGGTAGTCTAATTAGACATTTGATTTCGACTCAAAAGAACTTACCTATAAGCCCCAATAATTCAACTAATCAAAACTGCCATAACCCTAAGCCTAATAATCATTATTCTAAGCCTCTCTGCCCAACAAAAACATCTCATACTAGCCTTAATATGCATCGAAACTACTATACTTTTACTATTCACCTTGCTAGTTATATTTACCTCTACCTCCTTAACCCTATCACAAACCCCCATGCCCATCATCATTCTTACCATCTCTGTGTGCGGAGCAGCAGTTGGCCTCAGCCTTGTAGTAACAACTACACGAACCCACGGAAGCGATTTCCTTAAAAACCTCAACCTTTTATAATGATAAAAATCACATTCACAATTATAGCCCTCATCCCAACTACTCTCATCTTAAAACCTAGTCTCTTATACCCAGCCTCAACCTCCTATATATTTTTACTAGCACTACTAAGCCTAACCTTACTAGAACCTAGCTCAAACACCATCATGAACTTAGATAGTATCTCATCACCCCTTCTACTACTCTCATTTTGACTATTACCCTTAATAACCATTGCTAGCCAACGGGCTATATCTAAAGAACCCCTTCAACGACAACGAATATTCCTAGCAACTATTACCCTTCTCCAACTCTTCATTTCCATAACATTTATAGCATATAGCCTAACCCTTATATATATTATATTTGAAGCCACCCTCATTCCCACCCTAATCCTCATTACACGATGGGGACAACAGGCCGAACGACTTACCGCAGGCACATACTTTATACTTTACACACTATCCACCTCTCTTCCCCTACTAATAGCCACCATCTTCCTAAACAACATAACTATAACCCCCACTCTTTTCATCCAGATAAATAACCCACTAAATCAATGAACAACACTACTTCTATGATTAGCTAGTATAACAGCATTCTTAGCAAAAATACCTATTTACGGATTACACTTGTGACTTCCCAAGGCCCACGTCGAGGCCCCCATCGCCGGATCCATAATCCTAGCAGCCATCCTGTTAAAATTAGGAGGGTACGGTATAATTCGAATCATACAAACCCTACCAATACTCAAAACTGACCTATTCCTTCCATTTATGGTCCTATCCTTGTGAGGGGCCGTCCTAGCAAACTTAACCTGCTTACAACAAACAGACCTAAAATCTCTAATCGCCTACTCATCTATCAGCCACATAGGTTTAGTAATCGCCGCTATTATAATTCAAACTCAATGAAGCCTATCAGGCGCTATAGCTCTAATGATCTCTCATGGCTTCACCTCCTCAGCACTTTTTTGCCTGGCTAATACAATCTACGAACGCACCCATACCCGCATCTTAATTCTCACGCGGGGTTTACACAACATCCTTCCAATAGCCACAACCTGATGACTTTTAACCAACCTAATAAACATCGCTACCCCACCAACAATGAACTTCACAGGAGAACTACTAATCATGTCCTCACTATTCAACTGATGCCCCACAACAATAATTATATTGGGATTATCAGTACTTATTACAGCCTCCTACTCCCTTCATATCTTCCTATCAACACAGATAGGACCCACCTCGTTAAACAGTATAACACAACCAACTCACTCTCGAGAACACCTACTTATAGCCCTTCATATCTCCCCGCTAATCCTAATCTCTATAAAGCCAGAATTGATTTTAAGGTGTGTGTAATTTAAAAAAAATATCAAGCTGTGACCCTGAAAATAGACGTTCTCACACACCGAGAGGTCAAGAAGACCTGCTAACTCTTCAATCTGAAATAACAACCAGCCCTCTCTTCTACCAAAGGATAGTAGTAACTCCATTGGTCTTAGGCGCCAAACTTCTTGGTGCAAATCCAAGTGGTAGAAATGGACCTTATTACACCAACAACCACTCTAGCTATCTTCTTCTCACTAATTATATCTATCATCAAACCAGCCCGCCCTAATAACCATAAAGATATAAAACACACCCTAATACTAATATTCATGCTTAGCATAATCCCTCTAAACACACTACTAAATTACAACAATGAGCTAACTATAACAATTTCACCACTAATCCTGACCCAGACAGAAAACATTAACATCTCTATCCTACTAGACACACTATCCCTAATATTTATCCCAATAGCACTATTCATCACTTGGTCCATCACCGAGTTTTCTATCTGATATATATCATCTGACCCCAACATCTCTAAATTCATTAAATACCTAACCACCTTTTTAATCACAATAATTATCATTATCACAGCCAACAATGTATACCTACTCTTTATTGGCTGAGAAGGCGTAGGAATCATGTCTTTTCTCCTAATTGGTTGATGAAACTCACGATCAAACGCTAACACAGCCGCCCTACAAGCTATTATCTACAACCGAGTTGGTGATGTTGGCCTAATCTTTACTATTACCTGATCCCTCACCTTCTCCTCAGCAAACTTCCAAGAACTCCTCATCCAATATGAACTCCCCAACATCACCCCTACAATCGGCCTAATAGCAGCAGCTGTAGGAAAATCAGCACAATTTAGCCTTCACCCATGACTCCCAGCAGCCATAGAAGGACCCACACCAGTATCGGCCCTACTTCACTCAAGCACCATAGTAATAGCAGGCGTCTTTCTATTAATCCGACTCTACCCTATCCTACACAACAACAATACCATAAAACTAACTTGTCTTATCCTTGGCGCAGTCACAACCATGTTTGCCGCAACAGCAGCAATCACTCAGCACGATATCAAAAAAATCATCGCTTTATCTACCACAAGCCAACTAGGCCTAATAATAACTATACTAGGCCTAAACCAACCCACCCTTGCCTTCCTCCACATAACCATCCACTCATTCTTCAAGGCACTTCTATTCCTATGCTCTGGCTCATTTATCCACAATCTAAACAACGAACAAGACCTACGAATAATGGGTAACCTTATTAATACCATACCAATAACCTCATCATCTGTTATTATCGCAAGCCTATCACTGATAGGAATACCATTCTTATCTGGCTTTTACTCAAAAGACACCATAATCGAAACCATAATAAGCTCCCATATAAACACTTGAGCCCTAACAATCACACTAATCGCTACAGCCCTATCCGCCTCTTATAGCATACAAATCATCCTATTTGTCCTAACAGGACCCCCCCGCACTAATCCTGTGTATCACAAAGAAACAAAAAATACTATTTACCCCCTAATACGACTCACTCTAATATCTATCTTTATTGGTTACATAACAAAGCTTTCAACACTACAACCAACAACAACCATAACAATACCGTTAGTAACTAAACTCATAGCACTTCTTATAATAACTCTAGGTATTATCCTCTCAAAAGACCTATTCTCAATCTCCCTTCCAATACCCCCTAAAAAATCACAAACAATTAACCTCTTCTTCAATCAACTAGCATTCTTCAATATCCCCCATCGAGCCGTGTCTTTTAAAACATTAAAATCTGCCCAACAAGTGTCAACGGAGTTAATAGACCTGTGAACCTTAGAAAATTATGGACCCAAAGGCCTCTCTAAATCCCTTACCCACCTGATTCTTCTATCAACACAACAAAAAAATATAATCAAAAACTATATAACCACCTTCACCTTTACCCTGCTCATCCTACTAATCCTCACCTCAACCTAAATGGCCGTACCCCCCCCTTAGAACTCCAACCTAAAACCACCAAAATAGAAAATAAAGCTACAACCAAACCTCAAGCACAAATCACCAACCCCACCCCACCTTGAAAATAAAAAACACTGCAGCCATTCACCTCTAAAGATACCCAGTCCTCTCAATTACCATAAACCAACAAACCCCGCACCCCCCCAAAAACTATCATTAACACATACACTACTAACCCGGCCCCCACTATTACCAAAAAATACCATAAACCCCCCCCATCTTTAACTATCTCACCCCCCTTCTCAACACTCACACAATAGCCAAAAACTACAATCAAACCACCTAAATACACAATATATATTACCAACGCAGCATAAGTACGCCCAATTAGCACTATAACAATACAACATAAAAAAGAAGTCCCTATTAAAGAAACTACCCCATGATAAGGAATCACAGTAAAACTTAAAACCACTACACTAAAAACCACTAAAACCAAAACCAAATAAACTGTACAATCCATAAAAAACATAGTTTCTGCTCTTTAGAGTCCTGAGGCCTGAAAAACCACCGTTGTTTATCAACTACAAAAACATGTCCCACCAACACATCTTAAAACCCTTTAACCTCCTCCCAGTGGGGTCAAACATTTCAACCTGATGAAACTTTGGATCAACCCTCCTAGCCTGCCTAATAATCCAAACTATTACTGGGTTCTTCCTGGCAATCCACTACTCAGCCAATATTAACCTAGCCTTCTCATCCATCATCCACATCACCCGAGATGTGCCATACGGTTGAATCATACAAAACTCACATGCTATCGGCGCATCCATATTCTTCATTTGCATTTACACACACATTGCACGAGGGCTTTATTATGGGTCCTACCTAAATAAAGAAGTATGACTATCAGGCACCATCCTCCTAATCATCCTTATAGCAACAGCCTTCTTCGGTTACGTTTTACCATGGGGTCAAATATCATTCTGGGCAGCAACAGTAATTACCAACCTCCTAACAGCAATCCCATACCTAGGAACAACTCTTACCACTTGACTATGAGGGGGTTTCTCCATCAACGACCCAACACTAACTCGATTTTTTGCCCTTCACTTCATCCTACCCTTCACTATTATCTCACTATCTTCTATCCACATCCTCCTCCTCCATAATGAAGGCTCCAGCAACCCCTTAGGAACAAACTCCGACATCGACAAAATCCCATTCCACCCCTATCACACCTACAAAGACACCCTTATACTAACAATCTTACTCTCAGCTATTCTAATAATTCTCTCATTTAACCCAGACATAATAAGCGACCCAGAGAATTTCTCAAAGGCTAACCCCCTAGTCACCCCTCAACATATTAAACCCGAATGGTACTTTCTATTCGCCTACGGCATTCTACGATCCATCCCAAATAAACTAGGCGGAGCACTAGCTCTAGTCATATCAATCGCTGTACTCCTTACACCACCTATCACTCACACCTCCAACACCCGATCAATATCATTCCGCCCCCTAACACAATTTACATTCTGGACCTTCACCATCACTTTTATTATTATCACCTGAGCGGCCACTAAACCAGTAGAAACACCATTCACAGAAGTAGGACAACTTGCCTCAATCATATACTTCATATTCTTCATCTTTAACCCGCTTCTAGGCATCTTAGAAAACAAAATCTCTTACTACTGCTCTAGTAGCTTAAAATCTTAAAGCGTCGTCCTTGTAAATCGAAGCTGGACCCCCCCCTAGAGCACCACATGCTAAAAAAATAACTCCTAGGACGACCCCCCCCCTACCCCCCCCCACAAATTTAACCCGAAAATCGACTATATATGTACTTCTTCATATATATGTCCTCTTTATTGCTATGTATAATAATACATTAATCGTTTTGCCACACGGATAATAAGCCGGAAATTTACTTTAATTATTTATGTAATAAACTGGTTCATTAACATAAAATTCTTTCCCTCATTTTCTGGTCGTTCCATTTAACAGAGGTTGACCCTTATTAATAACCATGACTATCCTGATCAAACCGGTGTCCCATGATTTAACCCTTCCCGTGAAACCCTCTATCCTTCCACTACAAGCACACAGTCCTGCTTTTCACGTCCATATATTGTAACCCCTCCCATTAATGTCCTTTCCAAGGCCGCTGGTTACACCTTCAAGATCATCTCAATGGTCCGGAACCACCCCGCCTTACTTGCTCTTTCCAAGGCCTCTGGCTTCACCCCTTATCCTGGTGCATTTTGCCTCATGTTCTGATCACGTATGCCTGTTCCACCCTTGGTTGCCTTTTTTATCTCTACCTTTCACCTGACACCCATATATGCTCGTTACCGGTCACCCCTTAATCGGGGATGTAATACCATTAGTCCAGGTGGAGCCCTACCCTTGGTCGTGCATCTTTCCCTATAGGGATACATTTCCTTAATGCTTGTTAGACATATTTTTTTGGAGACTTAAAATTTTCTTCATTTTTATTATAAAATTCCCGCATTAAACTCAAAATTTTACCCGTTTTTTTAAATTTTACCAAAACCAATACCACTTTTCTATAATAAATTTATAAACCCGAAATCCTATAACAAATTATTTTTTTTAGAACCACCTTTTATGTTTTTTTATTTTTACCAACATTATAGAAAACCCGAACTAATTTTTACAAACCCAAATACGACTTCTTATTTTGTAAACCTCAATTTGTGGGCCCAGGGCCCCCCATGAAACTTAGTCTTTTTTACCTATACTTTCACTTGTGCCCTGAATTTTCATACT